AAATTTTTGATTTTTTCAAAAAAATTAAAAAAATAAAATTTAAATTTAGACTTCTAAATTTGACTTCTCTCATCAGATTTCTAATCTGACTTCTAATTTTGTACAATTTATATATCTAATGAAGTATTTTCCCCGCTTATTGCTAGATCATATCTTCCGGTTTTGGGGTTTGACGGAAATTCAAGGTATGATTCTGGTTTAGGGGGTAAGGGGGTTTAGTGAAAAAATACTTAAATTTATATAAATTATTAATATATATATTATATATATATATATATATTATATTATTTTATTTTATATTATTTTATATTATTATTATTATTATTATTATTATTATTATTATTATTATTATTATTATTATTATTATTATTATTATTATTATTATTATTATTATTATTATTATTATTATTATTATTATTATTATTATTTATTTATTATTATTATTATTATTATTATTATTATTATTATTATTATTATTATTATTATTATTTTTATTATTATTATTATTATTTTTATTATTATTATTATTATTATTATTATTATTATTATTATTTTATTATTATTATTATTATTATTATTATTATTATAAAGCTTAYYTAATATATATTCTTTTTAAATAATCACCCTATAAACCCTTACCTTCCATCCTTACCTTCCTCTCTTGGAATCAATACTGTGTATTGGYTCCAAGGCAGAAGAGTGGTAAGGGTAGGCAATGGGGGTCAAGTGACTTGCCCAGGGTCACACAGCTGGGAAGTGTTTTTTTTTTAAACCCTTACCTTCCATCTTGGAATCAATACTGTGTATTGGTTCCAAGGCAGAAGAGTGGTAAGGGTAGGCAATGGGGGTCAAGTGACTTGCCCAGGTCMCMCRGSTGGGAAGTATATATATAATATGTCTTCAGATCATTGATTTAATGTCTTCCATGAATTAAATAAATAATATCTTTCAATTACTGCGTATACACGTATATGCGTTATATCTTATAATATAAATTATGTCTTATAATCATTCATATAATATCACCATTTAATACGTGTGAACTGCGAGAACAGCACTGTATGTTAGGTCCTAAGTGTTATCGGTGTCCGAGGCGCCTGCCCGTTGGATATAGCTCCCCCCGAAAAAAATCTTACCCCATGCCAGTCAGAATCAGTTATGCCGCGTTATGGGCTGATCTGTAATCGTAACATCGTGATGCCTTATTTAATGGCAGTTAGGATGCAATGAACAAATTTATGACCCTGAAGTAACAACCAGTAGCCAGTCAAAGGAACAAGGTACGTCACAATTCATGCGTCTCCTCTGAAGGACCTAAAGCCTTTAGATGGCGGGATGATGATCTCTCGTGAGTAGAGGATTGAGGTATTCCTAAAGGTTATGATATGCGAGTAAAATAAAGGTTTGTTGATCCTGTAACCATGGATAGAATGTATATGTACGTCTTAATAATATGTATTATGTCAGATTATGCTATATATTAGGTTAAGGATAGTCATGTATTAGATAAATTATAGTACTAATATAAGTTAATGTATTTAGTATAATTATGAGTATAATGTATCTAGTATAGTTATGAATATGATGTATTATAATATATGCTAGGGGTAAATAAATCCATGTACTATATACATAGGACCAAAAAAAAATTAAAATTTACAAGAATTTAATACTGACATAGTATATAAATAAATCCATGTACTATATACATAGGACCAAAAAAAAATTAAAATTTACAAGAATTTAATACTGACATAGTATATAAATTGATGTGTGGCAAAAAATTTCAGGAAGTAGTTTAAGCAGAATATCAGCTTTGGGTGTTGATGGTGAGGCGTTTTGCCTTCTTCTTGAAGTGTCCTAGGAAGGGTATTACCTTCGTTGTTGGCTTACAAGACCAATATTTTTTCTAAATTACTTGGACATAGAGGGTTAAGGGTATTTTGGTTTTAGTATATGATTTTCTAGTATGCCTGCTAAGGGTAGCAGGATAATAATGATGGTGAAGTAGGAGATTGAGGCTAGTTGCCCAATGATAATATAAGGTTGTTCTACTGGTTGACCCCCAATTCAGGTAAGAATAATTAAATTGGCTGTTAGTATTCAGAATAGTGTTTGTGAGATGGGTCGGAATGCTATACTTCGTTGGGTGGATGTGTGAAGTAGGGGAAATATGAGGAGTACTAGGATGGATGCTAGTAGGGCTAGAACTCCTCCTAGTTTATTTGGGATTGATCGTAGGATAGCGTAGGCAAATAGGAAATATCATTCTGGTTTAATATGGGGAGGGGTATTGAGGGGGTTAGCTGGGGTGAAATTGTCTGGGTCTCCTAGAAGGTCTGGAGAAAATATAGCTAATGATAGAAGGATTGTGGTTATTAAGAATAGGCCTAGAATGTCTTTGATGGTGTAATAAGGATGAAATGGGATTTTATCTGAGTTAGGATCAAGACCTGTTGGGTTATTTGACCCTGTTTCGTGAAGGAATAGGAGGTGGACAATTACTATGGCTAGGATAATAAATGGTAGGATAAAGTGGAAAGCAAAAAATCGGGTTAGTGTGGCTTTATCAACGGAGAATCCACCTCAAATTCATTCTACTAATGTATTGCCGATGTAGGGGATGGCTGATAATAGGTTGGTAATGACTGTTGCGCCTCAAAATGATATTTGTCCTCATGGTAGAACATATCCTACGAAAGCGGTGGCTATAACTGTTAGTAAGAGGATTACTCCGATATTTCATGTTTCTTTATAAAGGTAGGATCCGTAGTAAATTCCTCGTCCTACATGGAGGAATAGGCATATGAAAAATATAGATGCTCCGTTAGCGTGAATATTTCGAATAAGTCATCCGTAGTTTACATCTCGGCAAATGTGGGCTACTGATGAAAATGCGGTTAGTGTATCTGATGTATAGTGTATTGCTAGGAATAATCCGGTGAGAATTTGGATTATTAGGCACACGCCTAGTAGTGAGCCAAAGTTTCATCAAGCTGAAATGTTGGATGGTGTTGGTAGGTCGATGAATGAGTCATTAATAATTTTTATAAGTGGGTGTGTTTTGCGGATGTTGGTCATTATTTTTATAGTTGAAATACAACAATGGTTTTTCATATCATAGGTTATGGTTAGAGTCCATATAAAAATAATAAAAATACTAACTGTTTTTATTATTTCTTTGCTCTTGCTTATTGGTTTTGCGGCTTTTGCCTCTAAACCTTCTCCTATTTATGGAGGTTTAAGTTTGGTGGTAAGTGGTGGTTTAGGGTGTGGTATTGTAGTAAGTTTAGAAGATGTTTTTTTAGGATTAGTTGTTTTTTTAGTTTATTTAGGAGGTATGCTGGTAGTTTTTGGTTATACTACTGCTATAGCTACTGAAGAGTACCCTGAAACGTGGGTAGGAAATAAAGTGGCTTTTAGTATACTGTTCTTTGTTATGTTAGTAGAGCTAGGATGATATCTTATGTCTAAATCGGTAGCTATTTTTACAGCAGTTGATTTATTTGATTTTGTAGGAGTAGATTTGATTGGACAAGAGTATAGTGGTGTATCCCAGTTGTACTATTGTGGGGGATGAGCATTGGCTTTATTAGGGTGAATTTTATTTATTACTATTTATGTTGTTCTAGAAGTGGTCCGTGAGCGGAATAATTAGATGAATAATATAATGAAGAAGATGGAGACTAAGAAGGATGTAAAGTAAATTTTTATTAGTCCTTTTTGGGAAGAAGTTAATGATGATAAGGAAGAGTGAATATAAGCTTGACTTTTTGGTCCTGCTTTTTCATATCAATTTATATCAATTAGTATGGTAGCAATTCGTTGACCTATAAGTAGATTTATTAGGGGTTGTATACGATGTATAATGTGAGTATAGTATCCTAATATGATTGAGAAGTTTTTAGTATGGTTATTTAATTTTTTAGATTTATAAGTGAGGGAGTTAAGTTCTATGCCTAATATAAGTCCGGTAGCGGTTACTGTGAGGGCTGTTTGTTTGATGAGAATTGGTATAGTTATTGTGATGGAAGATGAAGGAGGAATAGTTGTTGTTAGAATAAATCCTGCGAAGATAGTACCTAATGCTAATCGAATGATAGGGTTAATAAGGTTTGGATTATCTTCATTTAAGGATGAGGTGGACATGAAGCGTGGATACCCTAGAAGGGCATAATAGATAATACGTAGGCTGTAGATGGCGGTTAGTGATGTAGCAATTAATGTAATTGTTAGGGCTCATGAGTTAGCGTATGATGTATTTATAGCTTCGATGATGGAATCTTTTGAGTAAAATCCTGCTAAAAAGGGTGTACCTATAAGTGCTAGGCTGCCTGTTATGAGAGCGGAGGATGTAATAGGTAAAGTGTTGAATAATCCACCTATTTTTCGAATATCTTGTTCATCGTTTAGATTATGAATAATAGATCCGGAGCATAGGAATAGTATGGCTTTGAAGAATGCGTGGGTACAGATGTGAAGGAATGCTAGGTGTGGTTGGTTTAGGCCTACGGTAACTATTATTAATCCTAATTGGCTTGAGGTAGAGAATGCTACGATTTTTTTAATATCGTTTTGTGTGATTGCACATAGGGCTGTAAATAGTGTTGTTAATGCTCCTAGGCATAGGGTAGTAGTAAGAATTGTTTGATTGTTTTCTAATATTGGGTGGAATCGGATGAGTAGGAAGATTCCTGCTACTACTATAGTGCTTGAATGAAGAAGAGCTGATACTGGGGTCGGACCTTCTATAGCTGAGGGTAATCAGGGATGTAGGCTGAATTGTGCTGATTTTCCGGTAGCAGCAATAATTAGTCCTAGAAGTGCAATAGGATTAATGTTTATTAGGAAGATTTGTTGAAGGTCTCATGAATTGCAGTTTAATATGAGTCAGGCTATTGTTAGTATGAATCCGATGTCTCCGATGCGGTTGTATAAAATAGCCTGTAAGGCTGCTGTGTTAGCATCTGATCGTCCATACCATCATCCGATTAGTATAAATGATATAATACCTACTCCTTCTCATCCAATGAATAATTGAAATAGGTTGTTTGCTGATACTAGAATAATTATGGTTAGGAGGAAAGTGATAAGGTATTTGAAGAATCGGGGGATGTTTGGGTCTGAATGTATGTATCATAGAGAAAATTCTAAGATGGATCAGGTTACGAACAGAGCAATGGGGATGAAGATGATAGAAAAGAAGTCTATTTTAAAGCTTATTGAAATGTTAAATGAATGGATGGAGAATCAGTGTCAGTTAGTGATAATGGATTCTTGGCCTTTATATATGAATGTTAATAGTGGAATTAGACTTGTTATGAAGGCTAATATGGTTATGTTTTTACAGTATAGTGGGAAATTAGTTTTTTGTGGTATAAATAGGTTATATAATAGGGGAAGAGTTAGTAAAGTAATAGATATAATTGAGGCGGTATTTGAAATATTAATTACTTTTATTTGGAGTTGCACCAAAATTTTTGGTTCCTAAGACCAATGGATTGCTATTATCCTTTAAAAGTGAGAAAGCCATACTGTTAGGTATGGTTTCATGAATTAGCAGTTCTTGATGCATTCTCGGCATATAAGAAGGTTTAAGCTTCTATGTTTAGATTCACAATCTAATGTTTTTATTAAACTATATTTGCAGTAGGTAATCCCTAAGATGAGTTTTGGATTGAAGGTTATGAGTATTAATGGAAGAATGTGGAGGGTTATTAGAATATGTTCACGTGTGAATGATGGGCATATGGAGGTTATGTGGTGGGTAAATTTTCCTCGTTGGGAGGTAATAAGTATGTATAGTGAATATAGGGCTGTGATAACTGTATTTAGGCCTAAAAGTAAAATTGAGAAGTTTGATCATGAGAATGCTGCTGTAATGATTATTAATTCTCCTAGTAGATTAATTGTTGGTGGAAGGGCTAAGTTAGCTAAGCTGGCTGTTAGTCATCATGTTGATATTAATGGAAGAATAAGTTGTAGTCCTCGTGCAAGAATTATTGTTCGACTGTGGGTTCGTTCATAATTTGTGTTAGCTAGGCAAAATAATATTGAGGATGTTAGGCCATGGGCTACTATAAGTATTGTTGCGCCTATAAAGCTGGTTGTTGATTGTATCAGGGTGGCTATAATAACTAAGGCTATATGACTGACTGACGAGTAGGCAATTAATGATTTTAAATCTGTTTGTCGTATGCAGATGGAACTTGTTATGATTATTCCTCATATTGATAAGATTATGAAAGGGTAGAATAGATGAGTAGTAATAGGTTCGGTAAATAATGTGATTCGTATGATTCCGTAGCCTCCTAGTTTGAGTAGAATAGCGGCTAGGACTATTGATCCTGCAATAGGAGCTTCTACATGTGCTTTTGGAAGTCAAAGGTGTAAACCATATAATGGTATTTTAACTATGAATGCGGTTATACATGCATATCATAGTGTAGAGTTGGAGAAAGTGTAGTTTAGTTGATCAATTATGATAAAGTTTATCAGGATGTGAAGAGATCCTAGGTCTTTATTTATAGTCAATAGAGCTACTAGTAGTGGAAGAGACCCTGCTAGTGTATAAAATAGAAAGTAAATTCCTGCGTTTAGTCGTTCATTTTGATTACCTCATCGGGTAATAATGATTAGAGTTGGGATTAAGGTTGTTTCGAATAGAATGTAAAATATAATTAATTCTGATGAGGTGAAGGCAATAATTAGTGAGAGTTGGAGGATGATTATTATGGTTAGGTAGAGTTTTTTTCGTAAGGTTGATTCTTTGTTTAGGTGATTCTGGCTAGCTATTATTATTAGTGGAAGGAGTCAGCAGGATAGTACTAGTAATGGGCTTGATAGGCTGTCTAGGGAGAATAAGTTGTTGAAGTTGTATCCAAGGTCTATAGGGTGATATAGTAAGGGTAGACTAGTAATACTAATAATTAAACTATAGGTTGTGGAGTTGATTCATAATCATTTTTTTTTGGAGAATCAGGTTAGTGGGATTAATATGAATGTTGGTAAAAGAATTTTTAGCATTGTAGTAAATTTAGGTTTTGTACTTGGTCATTGCCGTAAGTGTTGGAAATGGTAACCAGTAAAGCTAATCCTACTCCGGCTTCACAAGCTGAAAATACAAGTAGAATTAGGGGTATTATTGCGGTTGAAAATATGTGAAAATAGGTAATTTGTAATGATATTAGGATAAATAGTGATAATATTATTCCTTCTAAACATAGTAGGGTTGATATTAGGTGTGAGCGATAAATGAGAACTCCTGTTAAGGCTAACATAAAGGCTACAATAATATTTAGTTTGATTATTACTATAAGGTGTTCATGGGTTTAAACCATGATTTGTTGAGTCGAAATCAACTATCTTTGTTAGATTAAATACCTACTCAGTTCATTCTAAACCTTTTTGGATTCATTCATATGCTAGTCCTGCTGTTAGAAGTATAATTAAACAATAGGCTAAAATTAAGGTAATTAAGGGGTAGGGGAGTTGAATAGCTCATGGTAGTGGTAGTAGAAGTGCGATTTCTAGGTCAAAAAGTAGAAATGTGATTGCTACTAGGAAAAATTTTATTGAAAAAGGTAATCGTGCTGATCCTAGAGGGTCGAAGCCACATTCGTATGGGCTTGACTTTTCTAAATATATATGTAATTGGGGGAGTCAGAAGGCGATTATAACAATGATAGTGGCTAGTGTAGAGTTGGTAAGAAGTGTAATTATGAGGTTAATTATTTTTCTCTGGTTTTACCCAGAACTTAATGATTGGAAATCAGTAGTACTAATTATACTAGAAAAATATGATCCTCATCAGTAAATTGATACATAGAGGAATAATCATACTACGTCTACAAAATGTCAGTATCAAGCAGCTGCTTCAAATCCGAAGTGGTGAGTAGAGGTGAAGTGGTAAAATATCTGGCGAATAAGGCAAACAATTAGGAAAGTTGATCCAATAATTACATGAAGGCCATGAAAGCCTGTTGCTACGAAGAAGGTTGAACCATACACTCCATCAGAGATAGTAAATGAAGCTTCATAGTATTCTATAGCTTGTAGGATAGTGAAATATAGTCCTAAAGAAATGGTAATTAGTAGTGCTTGAATTATTTGTTTACGGTTGCCTTCTATTAGGCTGTGATGGGCTCATGTAATAGAGACTCCTGAGGCTAGGAGAATAGATGTATTTAGTAATGGTACTTCAAGTGGGTTTAATGGGTTGATTCCAGTTGGAGGTCAGCAACCTCCTAATTCTGGGGTTGGAGCGAGGCTTGAATGGTAAAAAGCCCAAAAAAATCCGATAAAAAAGAAGACTTCCGATAGGATAAAGAGAATTATCCCATATCGTAAGCCTTTTTGTACCACAGGGGTGTGGTGACCTTGAAATGTACCTTCTCGGATAATATCTCGTCATCATTGGTACATTGTTAGTAGTAGTGTTATTAGTCCTATTAGTATTAGAATAGGGGTATTATAATGAAATCATATGATTAAGCCTGATGTTAGTAGTAATGCTGATAGAGCTCCTGTTAAGGGTCATGGACTTGGGTTAACTATATGGTAGGCGTGGGTTTGGTGGGTCATTATGAGTTGTCATGTAGGTATAAGCTTACTAGAAGGGTGAAGACATAAGCTTGAATTATAGCTACGGCTATTTCTAGAATGGTTAGGAGAAATAGGATGGAGAATGTAATAGTTGAAACAGCTATGCTAATTGAAGATAGGGCTAATGTAGCTGAGCCAATAAGGTGAATTAATAGGTGACCGGCTGTAATGTTAGCTGTAAGTCGTACGGCAAGAGCTAGAGGTTGAATAAATAGGCTAATGGTTTCGATAATAATTAGTATAGGGATTAAAGGAGTGGGAGTACCTTGTGGTAGAAAATGGGCTAAGGATATTTTGGGTTTGTTTCGAAAGCCTAAGATTACTGTTCCTGCTCATAATGGGATAGCTATTCCGATGTTTATTGAAAGTTGCGTGGTGGGTGTAAAGGAGTATGGAAGGAGGCCTAGTAGATTGGTAGAAGCAATAAATATAATTAATGATATAAGTATTAAAGTTCAAGCTCGTCCTTGTTTATTATGTATTGTCATTATTTGTTTAGTAATTAAGCGAATTAGTCATATTTGTAAAATTTGAATTCGGTTGGGTAATCATCGTTTGGGAGATGATAAGATAATACATGGGAATATAATAATAATTGGTAGTGTTGTAATACCTATAATTGTGGGTGTGATGAATGGGGCAAATAGATTTTCGTTCATTTTTTTTCTCAAGGCATAATGTGTTTGGTTGTTTTTAGCTGTTTTGTTGGAGGGGTGATTTGGGTTAGTGTTTGGTTTATTATTTTTAATTGATAGATGCAGAATAAGGAGATGATTATTAATATAATAGTAAAGGTTCATGTTGAGGTGTCTAATTGGGGCATGATTATTTTGAGGAGATTTTTATGTCTCGTATATATTTTTGTTAAGTATATTGACTCAAAGATGATTGCATCATAGAAGATCACTTCTCAAAATATTTTAGAGAGGCTATTTCTAAGACGATAGGTATAAAGCTGTGGTTAGAACCACAAATTTCTGAACATTGACCATAGAACACCCCTGGTCGGGATGATGTCAGGGTGATTTGGTTCAATCGTCCTGGGATAGCATCAGCTTTTAGGCCTAATGATGGCATTGCTCATGCGTGAAGGACGTCTTCTGATGAAATTAATATACGAATTGGTAATTCTATAGGAATTACAATTCGGTTATCAACTTCTAGTAGACGTAATTGACCAGGACATAAGTTTTTAGTTGGGATTATATATGAATCAAATATTAGATTTTCATAGTCCGTATATTCATAACTTCAGTATCATTGATGGCCCATTGCTTTGACTGTAAGATAGGGATTATAGATTTCATCTATTATGTATAAAATGCGTAAAGAAGGTAGTGCAATGAGGATGAGAATGACAGCTGGTAAGATGGTTCAAATTGTTTCTACTTCTTGGGCATCTATAGTGCTTGTATGAGTAAGTTTTGTAGTAAGTATTAGGATAATAATATATAATACCAAAGAGCTAATCAGGAATACAATTATTAGTGTGTGGTCATGAAAGTATATAAGTTCTTCTATGATGGGGGATGAAGCGTCTTGAAAGCCTAGTTGTATTGGATAGGGCATGTAAGATATATAGGGGTAGGACCTATAATTCAACTATGGCAAAGTTATGTAATGGATTTTACTAATATCTTATGAGAAAGTCATAAGGGTTATGGGATTGACTTGAAATTAATCTTAGGAGGTTCAACTCCTCCCTTTCTTAGTTAAGCTTTAATGAAAACTGGTTGTTCGAATGTATGATAAGGGGGCGGACATCCGTATAATCACTCAATGTTAGTAGTGGTTAGTTCAACATTTAATACTTCGCGTTTGGATGCGAAGGCTTCTCAGATAATGAAAACTATTAAAATTACGGCTGTTAATGAAATAAAGGAGCCTATTGATGAAACTACATTTCATATAGTATAAGCATCCGGGTAGTCGGAATATCGTCGTGGTATGCCAGATAAACCTAGGAAATGTTGAGGAAAGAATGTTAGGTTTACTCCTATAAATATGATGAAGAAGTGGATTTTAGCTCATATATCATTGAGCATGTAACCTGTGAATAAGGGGAATCAGTGAACAAACCCACCTATGATAGCAAATACGGCCCCCATAGATAAGACGTAGTGAAAATGGGCAACTACATAGTATGTGTCGTGTAAGACAATGTCTAAGGATGAGTTGGCTAGTACAATTCCTGTAAGGCCTCCAATTGTAAATAAGAAAATGAAACCTAGGGCTCAAAGTATAGCTGGGGATCATTTAATATTTCCTCCGTGTAATGTGGCTAGTCAGCTGAATACTTTCACTCCTGTAGGAATAGCAATGATTATTGTTGCTGATGTGAAATAGGCTCGGGTATCTACATCTAAACCTACTGTGAACATATGATGGGCTCAAACAATAAATCCCAAGAATCCGATTGATATTATAGCTCAAACTATTCCTATGTAACCAAATGGTTCTTTTTTTCCTGAATAGTAAGTGACAATATGAGAAATAATTCCAAATCCTGGCAGGATTAAAATGTATACTTCTGGGTGGCCAAAGAATCAGAATAGGTGTTGGTATAGGATGGGATCTCCTCCTCCAGCAGGATCAAAGAAGGTGGTATTTAGGTTACGGTCTGTTAATAGTATGGTAATTCCTGCGGCTAATACTGGAAGGGATAAGAGAAGTAATACTGCTGTGATTATTACGGATCAAACAAATAATGGTGTTTGATATTGTGATATTGCGGGGGGTTTTATATTAATAATAGTAGTAATAAAATTAATAGCCCCTAAGATTGAAGAAATGCCTGCTAAGTGAAGGGAAAAGATAGCTAGGTCAACTGAGGCACCTGCATGGGCTAAATTGCCAGCTAGTGGAGGGTATACTGTTCAACCTGTCCCAGCCCCTGCTTCAATGGTGGAGGATGCTAGTAGAAGAAGGAATGATGGGGGTAAGAGTCAGAAGCTTATATTATTTATTCGTGGGAATGCTATGTCTGGGGCTCCAATTATAAGTGGAACGAGTCAATTACCGAAACCTCCAATTATAATTGGTATGACTATAAAAAAAATTATGATGAAAGCATGGGCGGTAACGATTACGTTATAAATTTGGTCATCGCCAATTAGGGTTCCTGGTTGGCCAAGCTCTGCTCGAATAAGAAGGCTGAGAGCTGTTCCAACTATACCTGCTCAGGCACCAAATAGTAAGTATAATGTACCGATATCTTTATGGTTGGTTGAAAAGAATCAACGATTGATGAACATAGGTAAAATGGCTGAGTAAAGCATTGAACTGTAAATTCAAAGACAGAGAATAAGAATCTCTTTTTACCATAAAATAAATTGAAGCCGAATGTACAGGCGCTTAGCTGTTAACTAAGATCTAGTAGGATAAATACCTACCAATTTAGTGGACTTAGTAGGATAAATACCTACCAATTTAGTGGACTTAGAGGTCTTCCTGTGTTTTTTCCTTGAATGTGAGGGTAGCTAATTTGGCAAAGGCTAGGTGTTTTAACACCTGCTTAAGGCTTTGAAGGCCTTTGGTCTAGAATTTAATCCTAAGCCTTTTAAGTAGTTAAGACTTTGAAGTATAGTAATACGTTGAATTGCAAATTCAAAGAGGTAATTATAGGATTACCAAAGTCTAAAGTGTGTAAGAATTTAGCTTAATTAAAGTGTTCGATTTGCGTTCGGATGATGCAGGATAAAATCTTGTAATTCTTATAATAAGGTGATAAATATGGGGGTTATAGGGAGAAGAAGGGAGGAGATAATGGTTAAGGTTGAGATGAGTGGGGTAGTTTTGAGTGGGGTTAGGGCTCATTGTAATTTTGAATTGTTGGTGGAGGGAAATATAGTTAGAGCTGATGAATAGATAATTCGTATATAGAAAAATAGGTTGAGTAGGGCTGATAAAGCTAATACTGTTGCTAAGGGGGTATTATCAAATTTAATTAGTTCTTGTAAAATGAGTCATTTGGGTATAAATCCGGTTAAAGGTGGAAGTCCTCCTAATGATAGTAGGGTAAGCGTGATGATGGTTATTATTGGGGCAGATTTGTTTCATAAGGTGGATAGTGAGTTTATCTTGGTTAGAGATAATTGATTAAGTATAATAAATATGGTGATTGTGGAGGCCAGATAGAGGATTAAGTTGAGAATAGTGAGTGTAGGGTAGATTGTGATGATGATGGCTATTCATCCTATATGAGCAATTGATGAGTATGCTAGAATTTTTCGTAGTTGTGTTTGGTTTAATCCTCCTCATCCTCCTAATAGGGTGGAGATGATGCCTAGGAGTATTAATAGAGGAATGCTTAGTGAAGATGAGGTTTGATAAATAATTGAGATAGGTGCAATTTTTTGTCAGGTTAGTATTAATATACCTGATAGAAGAGGGATACCTTGTGTTACTTCTGGGACTCAAAAGTGAAAGGGAGCTAGCCCTAGCTTTATGGCTAGGGCTATTGTTAATAGTATTGAAGCTCATTTATTGAAAATTTGGCCTGTTACTCATTGGTTAGTGATGGAGGCATTAAAAATGACGGAAAATAGGATAATTATTGATGCGGTGGCTTGTGTTATAAAGTATTTGATGGCTGCTTCTGTGCTTCGTGGGTGGTGAGGTTTTGTTATTAGGGGGATAATGGCTAATGTATTGATCTCTAATCCAATTCAGGCTACTAATCAGTGATTGCTAATTAGTGTTATAGTTGTTCCTAGTAATAGGCTTATAGATAATATAGTTAATACATAGGGGGACATTAGTATGGGAAGGATGTAAACCAACATTTTCGGGGTATGGGCCCGATAGCTTATTTAGCTGACCTTACTAGAATGTGGTGTAAAGGAAACACATAGAATTTTGAGTTCTTTGATGTAGGTTCAATTCCTATTGTTCTAGAAATAAGGGGATTTGAACCCCTATTGTTTATCCTATCAAGATAACTCTTTTATCAGACATATTTCTTATAGTTGAGGAGGCAGGCTTGATAATGCGATTGGTATAGAAATATACCATAGGCATAGTGCCAGGGTGATGGGAAGGAAGTTTTTTCAAAGAAGATATATTAGTTGATCATATCGGAATCGAGGGTATGAGGCTCGGATTCATAGAAAAGCTGCTGTTAAAATTAATATTTTAATCATGAATGTTATTGAATTAATATAGGGTAAACTAGTACTTAGTGATGAGCCTAAAAATAGGATTGCTGTAATGGCATTTATTACTATGATGTTAGCATATTCTGCTAAGAAAAATATAGCGAAAGGACCTGCGGCATATTCTACGTTAAATCCTGATACGAGTTCTGATTCTCCTTCTGTGAGGTCAAAAGGAGCTCGGTTTGTTTCGGCTAGTGTTGAAATGTATCACATTATAGTGAGAGGTCATGTTGTTATAATTAACCATATGTTTTCTTGTGTAATAAGTATATTTTTTAAAGTGAATGAGCCATTAATTAATATGATTGAAAGTAGAATAATTGCTAATGTTACTTCATAAGAAATAGTTTGGGCTACTGCTCGAAGAGCTCCGATTAGGGCGTATTTTGAGTTTGATGCTCATCCTGATCAAAGGATTGAATATACTGATAATCCTGATAAGGCTAAAATAAATAGGAGCCCTAAGTTTAGATCTAGTAGTGTGGCAGGTATGGGGAGAGGGGTTCAGATGGTTAATGCTAGAGTGAGAGCTAATGTGGGTGCGATAATAAATATAGAGATTGATGAAGTTAAAGGACGTAATGGTTCTTTAGTAAATAATTTTAATGCATCTGCAAAAGGTTGAAGGATACCGTAGGGCCCGATTACGTTAGGGCCTTTTCGAAGCTGTATGTAACCTAGCACTTTCCGTTCTACCAGGGTTAGGAAGGCTACGGCTAGAAGGATAGGGATAATATATATTAATAGGTTAGTTATGAATATATATTAAGGAGAGGGTTTGAACCTCTGATTATAAAAGCTTAAGTTTTATGCAATTGCCAGCTCTGCCACCTTAATTAACTCTTATCTAGAGTAGAAATGTATTGATAAATTAATTTAGATATATTTCATTAGTTGTGTGAGGGCGCATAAGTAATGTTGGCCCTATTTCTCTGGTCCTTTCGTACTGGGAGAAATAAATATATAGATAGAAACCGACCTGGATTTCTCCGGTCTGAACTCAGATCACGTAGGACTTTAATCGTTGAACAAACGAACCTTTAATAGCGGTTGCACCATTTGGATGTCCTGATCCAACATCGAGGTCGTAAACCCTAGATTTTCGATATGGGCTCTTAAATAGGATTGCGCTGTTATCCCTGGGGTAACTTGTTCCGTTGATCAATATTTGGGTCAATTACTGGCTTTGTGCACTTGGATTGGTTAATCTAAGTTATATCATTCGGAGGTTTTTTTATTCTCCGAGGTCACCCCAACCAAAGAACATAACTTAATAATAATGTTGTTATCCCCTGAGGTTGATTATGTTTTATTTAAGTTATAAGTCTTAAGCTCCACAGGGTCTTCTCGTCTTATAATGTTATACCCGCCTCTGCACGGGTAGGTCAATTTCATTGATTGAGAAAAAGAGACAGTTGAACCCTCGTTATGCCATTCATACAAGTCTCTATTTAGGAGACAAGTGATTATGCTACCTTTGCACGGTCAGGATACCGCGGCCGTTAAAAGTTTATTCACTGGGCAGGCAGTGCCTCTAATACTTGAGATGCTAGAGGTGATGTTTTTGGTAAACAGGCGGGGTTCGTATTTGCCGAGTTCCTTTTGTTCTTTTATATCTTTCCTGTATGCATTCCTGTGTTGGATTAACAAAAATTTTTGAATAAGAAGCTAGTTGATGAATATAATTATGGTTTTGTTAATTATTAGTGGAGTATCCGTTATTCTAACTTAGGCTTATGCGAGGAGAATAAAATTCTTATTACTGATTTTAGCATTAGGTATTCTATATATTTATAGAATCATCCAATAGTATTTTAGGGGTTTTAATTTTTTTTGTGGAATTAAATTAGATAAAATGTTTGAGCTTTAACGCTTTCTTAATTGATGGCTGCCTTTAAGCCAACAATGGGGTTTGATTAATTATTACCCACTAATATAGTTTGTATACTTGGTCAAAGGAGTTGTCCCTCCTTTGACTAGCTTTTAAGTTTATTATATGCTTTGAAATAGGCGTTAAAATAGAACTTAAAGTTGAACTTAAATTCTTTTTTTGGATAACCAGCTATCATTAAGTTCGATAGGCTTTTCACTTCTACTATAAAATCTTCTCACTATTTTGCTACATAGATGAGTTGGTTCATAATAACTGTTTTATAGTAGCTCACTTAATTTCGGGATGTCGGGCATAATTCTTTTTGTCCGTGTTGACTAGCTAAACCATTATGCAAAAGGTACAAGAGTTAATCTTTGCTTTTATTTACTTTTAATTTAATCTTTCATTCTTCCCTTGCGGTACTGTTAGCTATAGCTCCTATAGTATCTTTTCTATCACCTATACTAGGATAGTTAGAATGATTTAGGTTGATTGATTATTAGTTTATTTGATATTAGTTAGGGCTGTAATTAGTTCAAAATGGTCAGAATTAACTGAAATCTTTTAGGTGTAAGCTAAATGCTTTAGTAATTAAGCTACATTTTGATACTCCAAGTGCACTTTCCAGTACACTTACCATGTTACGACTTTTCTCCTCTTTTGATGAATAATAATATTAGGTATCTAGGTAGTTATGTTGAGGAGGGTGACGGGCGGTGTGTGCGCGCCCTATTGCCTAATTCAATTAAGCTCTCTATTCTTAATTTACTACTAAATCCTCCTTCAAGCACTTTATTTTCATAATGTGATTCGTTATACTCTAATAGTAGAGAATGTAGCCCATTACTTTCCTTATCATACGCTACACCTTGACCTAACGTTTTTATGTAAGATGATTTTGCCTACTCTAGTTCTTTTTAAAGGTTAGCTGACGATGGCGGTATATAGGCTGTATTGGCAAGATAAGGTTGGGTTTATCGGGGTTTATCGATTATAGAACAGGCTCCTCTAGGTGGGTCTAGGGCACCGCCAAGTCCTTTGAGTTTTAAGCAATGGCTAGTAGTCCTCTGGCGAATAATTTTGTTTTTGAATTATTTTAGTTTATTACTAAGCATAGTGGGGTATCTAATCCCAGTTTGTGTCTTAGTTGTCGTGTAGTCGGTAATATTAAAGTCATTTTTATTGTGTATTTTAATATTAACTAGAACGTGCTACAGTTTAGTTAATTATTAACTTTATTTTTTTTTAATTTAACTTAAACACACTTTACGCCGGCAAATTATTAATTTGGGTCAATCGTATGACCGCGGTGGCTGGCACGATATTGACCAACCCTAATGTAAATTATGACTTAGTCAAACTTTCGTTTATTGCTTAATATTAATCACTGCTGTATCCCGTGGGGGTGTGGTTAAGCAAGGTGTAATTGGCTACAAGGTGTGTGCCTGATACCAGCTCCTTTATTACTTTAAAAAGTTCTAAGGGCATTCTCACTGGGTAGCGGATACTTGCATGTGTAGGTCTAATTTGAACTAATAATAAGGCTAGGACCAAACCTTTATGTTTATGGATCTAGTGGAATAGACCATCTAAGCATTTTCAGTGCTTCGCTTTTTATTAAGCTACATTAAC